AGCAGTTTTCTTGAACCATATCTATCAAACCTCCTTCAGGAAAAAAAGAACTTTACTATATTAAAATTAAAGTTAAAGAATATAAATAATAATATAAAAAATATTACATAATGTAACTAATAAATAATATTATTGATTGATATAGTACCTCTAATATAATTAAATATAAATAAACATAAAGAACATAAATAAGATAACCCTTTTAAAATATAATATATTATGTGATATAATATGGAATAAATAATATATATATATATATATAATTTAACAAATTTTAAAATAAGAATTAAAATATGAAATATTAAAAATAATATAATATTAATGTGTTTTTTACATTATAACACGAATAATATAAAAAATAATATAAAAAATGGAATCGAATACCATATTAAATGCTCCTTTAATTAATATATCCCTTTTTTTTCTAATAGAAATGGAATAGAATAAGACATAAATTTTTTTCTGTTTTTCGGTTATGAATACGGAATGGCTATGAATGCTATGCAATTTGTCCCACCCGCTCTAGAGATAATAACTACAGCCCAGTTTACTCTTCGTTTTCTAATCTTACATTAACTCGAACTATCTTTTCATAATCTCATTCAGTTAGTTTTGATTGAAACTTGTTGTCCATTTATATATATGATTTAACATGCCAACTATTAAACAACTTATTAGAAACGCAAGACAGCCAGTCAGAAATGTCTCGAAATCCCCCGCTCTTCGGGGATGTCCTCAGCGCCGAGGAATATGTACTAGGGTGTATGTGTGACTCGTTCAGATTATATTATAATATGGATGGAACAAAAAAGCAAATGAAAGGAAAGAATTTTTCCAGTATTAATGATCATTACCAGTGAATAAGATAAAATGGAAGAACTCCAGTCACTATCTAAAATGAAAAAGATCTATTCATATGAAATTTATGGTTTCCATTGGTGTAAATCCGATTGATTTAAGATGAGAAAAAATTTCCCATTGGTAGCGAACGTTATCCATTAAGCGGGTAATCTTATTTTTAGGGCAAAACAAAAAAATTATGCTCCCATTCTTGCAAGAACGGACTAACAGGGCCAGCTATCTAGCTAACCTTCAAAATTCAATACCGTTACTGTATAAGTGGATCTCATTGTAAAAGACCTATTACTGGATAATTCATGGGTAGAGCCAAAAAGTTTGAACTGTACAAGTTATCAATAACATTCAGTAAATGAAGTAAAGGGCTCCGGTGTATAGAGAGGACCTCACCGTTTAAGAAATAACCATAGAAACGAAGGAACCCACTATTTCTTTATTCATCTATATTTAAGTTGAATTTACATTTCTTTTTTATTTGTTTGATACACCAATACAATTTCTTATTTTTTTGTCTTGTTTCAAGGCAAAATAAATGTCTAAAAAAAAGAAAAAATCGTGGTCGGGAAGGTTATAGTAGCAAAAGCCATTGGAATTCTTATTTTATACATTGGAAAATTACGTTTTGTTATTAATAGATCGATCAGGAAGGGAAAAAAGAATAACTCAAAGAAAGAAAATCAATTAGTTATTCATCAAAGTTTCATTTATTCAATGACTAGGGTTAGACGAGGATATATAGCTCGGAAACGTAGAAAAAAAAGTTGTTTATCCCGTCAAGGGGCTCATTCAAAACTTACTCGAACTATTGCTCAACAGAAAAGAAGGGCTTTGGTTTCGGCTCAGCGGGATAGAGATAGGAAAAAGAGAGATTTTCGTCGTTTGTGGATCACTCGGATAAACGCAGTAATTCGCAAAAAAGGGCTATACTCTAGTTCTAGTTATAGTAAATTTATAAATGATCTGCGCAAGAGACAATCGCTTCTTAATCGTAAAATACTTGCGCAAATAGCTATATTAAATAGGAATTGTCTTTATATGATTTGATTTCCAATGAGGTCATAAAAAAAGAAGATTGGAAAGAATCCATCCCCCAAAATTGTTTTAATCAAGTTCCCCGGAGAATAAACTCCGGGAGGGTAGAGTAGAAATTAGTCTGATAAAATACAATCCATAAAAAAAATCAAAAAACCTATTCAAAAAAAAATTCCCCGATTTTTTATTATCCTACGACACAGCAATCAAATCTAGATTCTCATATTTTTTAAAACAAACCAGCAACCCATTTTTGAGTTAAGATTAGAATTTGTTTTTGATTCAATTATCAATTGTATAAAGACCTATTTTTTTTCTAAAAAAACCTATTTTTTATTTTCGGTTCTAAAATTATCAGTTCTAGTAGTCGACTTGATTCTTTCAAATTTTTTATTTTTGTTTCTAAATTTATCAGTTCTAGTAGTCGGCTTGGTTCTTTCAAATTTTTTATTTTTGTTTCTAAATTTATCAGTTCTAGTAGTCGGCTTGATTCTTTCAAATTTTTTGCGATTATTAATAAAAGGTAACAAAGATAAGATACGAGCTTTTTTTATAGCAAGAGTAATTAATCGTTGTTGTTTCAAGGTCAATCTAGTTACTCGCCTAGATAATATTTTTCCCCGTTCACTAATAAATTCACTAAGTAAATTCGTGTTTCTATAATCAATTCGATCCCCTGGTTTGATCGGGGACAAACGTCTACGAAAAGGTCGCTTGCGTTTAATAAGGAGTCGCTTAGATTTATTCATAGTTTGTTTAGTTTATTCCTTAATATAAAATATAATATACCGAAAATCCTATTTCGGTTGGACATAAAAAAAAATTCGAATTAAGAAATAGGATTTGGTTTGTTTATTTCTATTTTATATATTTATTTTAATTTTATATATTTATTTCTATATATATATTTTTATTTATAAAATTAAAATAAATATATAAAATAGAAATTTGATATTTCTATAATATTTATATAAATATCTAATTTATTTATATAAAATAGAACGAAAATAGTTTTGTCCCCTTCCTTGAAAGAATGATAGGCAGACGTTCGGTTCGATCTATTTCTTTATCTCTCCATGAATTGTATGTCTGTAACAATAGGGACAGAATTTTCGCAATTCCAACCGACTAGGCGTATTGTGTCGATTCTTTTGAGTAATATATCTGGAAATGCCCCTTGATTCCTTATTAACACTCTTTCGAACACAACCGGTACATTCCAAAATAACTTTTACTCGGGCATCTTTACCCTCAGCCATCAACCTAACCTCCTTTGGATTTTTGATTCAAGCCACCTTTCTATTATTATTTTCGTCCCGAAGTGAAGAAGAAAGGAAAATCAAAAAATAGAAGTTTCTAACTCGAAATACAAATACAATTAGAAAGATTTCGTTGCAATCACAATCAATAGAGTAATTATAGTAAATAAATTTAAGAAATACTCCGTAATCAAAAGGTTTCTAACTATATTTCTAATCACAATATCTCATTTTAATAGCCTGTATGATACCTATTACCCTAGATTCACATTTTCGTTTCCACTCTCCCCCTTTTTTTAGAGATTTTCATTCGAACCGGATCCCAAGTTTTTATGAGGTTGAATCTACTTTTCGTCTTTCTCCCCTCGAATATTTTTATATTATTAAAATAAGGGGGGATTAATCACAGATAGTTGATTCTATCTCTAATCTTCGTTACCCCCTTACCACGTCAAAAACTAGAATTAAAAAAAGGGGAATGTCAGCGCATCTGGGAAAAAACGATTGATTTCTATTAATAGACCGGCTAAAGCCCCAAACCATAGAGTACTTAGGACCGGTGCCGCGGAAAGATATGTTTTTAGATCCCGCATTGAAAATCCTCCTTCGTTTTTTTTCTTTAATGTAATATATAAAAGAAAGGCAATACATATCTAATCTACGATCAGATGCATAGATAGTTTAAAGTTAAAAAAGACTACTTTTGTTTGTACACAAAATCCCTAAGCTAAGTCAAATTAAAATAAATGTACAACGATCCGGTAGATAAAATATTTTTTTTTTTCAGAAAATAGAGTAGCATGCCCCTTCCTGCTGAGCATTCCCGAAAAGTATTTTTTAATTTACGACGGGTTTTTCATATATATCAAAATATTTTTATTATACCTTATATGATATGAGACCAAAAAGAGGAAATGGCAAGATAAATTATGTATATAGGAAATAGCGATGTGGAAAACAAGACAAGGATTCTTTACAATTACACTATAAAAACCAATTGAATTGAAAGGGATGTAGCGCAGCTTGGTAGCGCGTTTGTTTTGGGTACAAAATGTCACGGGTTCAAATCCCGTCATCCCTACCTAATTACTTTTCCTCTGAGAAGTAAGGAGGAATTTCATTTTAATTAAAATCGATTAAAAACAGAATTTCTCATTTTTTTTATCATACTCTATATGAAGTATATGCATGCAGGATGCAGATGTAGTTTTTTGTTACAAAAAGGTTTCTTTACAGTCTTATCTATTATGATAAGAAAGCGCTCTTAGTTCAGTTCGGTAGAACGTGGGTCTCCAAAACCCGATGTCGTAGGTTCAAATCCTACAGAGCGCGATTCCATTCTTGTTAGGTCGAATCGAATTAATTATCGAATTAGACTGAAATAACTGAGCAGTAATCTAGATTTGACCTCCTACTTTCTCTAATCTACAGGAGGTCAATTAAAAAAATATTTGTTAATTAATCTAATTAATCAAAAGCCCAACTGATCACCACGTCTGTATTGTAAATATGCGGTTACGAATAATCCAGCCAAAGTAATAGGAATTAGACCTAAGACAATTCCAAATAGAAAAACTTCAATCATTTCAATTCCTTTGAAAAAAAAAAGAAAAAGGTAATATCTATCTCTAAATATTAATCTGAATTGCCCATGAATCTCAATAACCAAAAATTATCAATTGACGCGATAAAGAGCTAAAAAATATATGGAATGCCACATAAAGATTTCTTGAGTTGTTCATTCGATTAACTTCAAATAAGTCCTATCTTACTCAGAACTATAAATAAAACGGAAGTTATAATTAAAGTCAATAGTAAAAAACGCAAAAAATTAATTATCCTAGTTATAGTAGGTATATTAAGCATGAAGGAACTAAATTAAATATGTTCTTTTTTTTTTAATTAAACTAAACTAAATTTGTGTATATCAAGGTACTTGCCTAAGTTTCCATTTTGAAAGATCGGGGGGAGAATAAGTAAAAATATGAATTCTAAGGAAGGAGTTCAATTGAAAGTTTTTGATTTATCAATTATTAACTATTAGATTATAGATTTCACTAACAAAGATAAAGTAAGAGCGGTAGAAAAAAAACGAAAAAATGGAAGCAAAAGGGGGAAGAAAAGATAATAAGAAATGGCATCGAAGTATTTATTTTAGAATATATATATTTTTCGAATAAGTCAATAAACTCAAATTTATATTGTGATTGTGTTGTGAATCTTTTATTGAATCTTTCTAATTTATCTAACTGATTGGAATTTCAGATAAAACTTGTACCTAGTTGTATTACACAATACAACTTGTATATTTTGTAGATATATATTATTGTTATTATAGAATTATATTTCGAATTATTTTATATAATATTTTTATATTATTTAATTTTTGAATATTAGTTTTTTATTTTTTTCCATGGGGAGAGATGGCTGAGTGGACGAAAGCGTCGGATTGCTAATCCGTTGTACGATTCATTCGTACCGAGGGTTCGAATCCCTCTCTTTCCGTTTCCATTAATGACTTAATAGTTGATTTATCTTTCGAATTTTTTCAATCTTTTTGATTTTTTCAAAAAAATTACAAATTATATATAATTACAAATATCAAATAGAATTTTTTTCTATTTTTTTTTTTTCATCTATTTTTATTTCTAATTTTATAAAATGAAAAATCAAGTAAAGAAACCCCCCTTTATTCTTCGCGTCCAGGATTGCGTCCTGGATCATTAGATAGAAATCCGAAAATGAAGAGAGAAACAAAGAATATCACTACTGTGTAAACAAAGAGTTTGAGAGTAAGCATTACACAATCTCCAAGATTATTATTATTATTTTTTGAAAAAAGAGAATAGAGAATCTATTTTTATACCGCATATCCTATTTTGATACCGAAAACCAAAGAAGGTAGTTTTTAGAAATCGAAAAGAATTTTTTTTATACCCACCTGTGGAGGATCACAATAAGGTTTTTCATTCACGGAAAATCAAAATAGTTAGAATGGTAAAAGGAGGCGATCCGAATCGCGGTTATCCAAGAATTCTCATGTTTGAATCAAGAGTTCATACTGTAAGATTTGTCTGATCTTATCAATTATTAGTATTCGCATCATTTTTCTCGAAAAAATCATTCATTTTTCTAGGACAAGATGAAAGATTTCATCGAAAGCTTACAGCAGCTTGCCAAACAAAGGCTAAGAGAAAAAAGAGTACAGGTATGACTGGCATAAAATCTACGATTGGACTCAAAAAATCGTAGGCTTCAGGTAATTTGACTAAGAAAAAACTACTCGAATAAAGGGCAGAATTAAGACAGATCAAACTTAAGATATTAAGCATAACAGACATTTTGTTTTTAAGATAATTGTATTTTGATTGAGTTCTTCATAGAAGGAAAAAATGAAGAAAATAAAAAAAGAAAGATCAAAAATCCTTCTTTTTTTTTTTGAACTTACTCACTCAACCAAAAAACTTTCCATTCTCTTTTGAGAATAGAAAAAATTCTACTTTACATACAATATCTTAATGTAATTATATGTAATGATCAATAAATTCAGGATAATTCTATATCTACATGCGTCAAAATACTAACAATAGAATCTAATTTTTTCTTTAGCTATTTTGGCTGGAATTGACGAACAATCAATAACAACATTAGTCTTTATTAGTGTCGAATAGAAATCAAAGTGGGGCGTGGCCAAGTGGTAAGGCGTCGGGTTTTGGTCCCGCTATTCGAAGGTTCGAATCCTTCCGTCCCAGAGTAAGGGCATGTGTAATTCTAGTAAATAATTCAAATTGTATTTTTACGTTTCTAAAGTGTAATATTGGATAGAATTTGATTCTTTCCGCTAATTATTCTAACCAAAATGAATCTTATCTTTTTTTAAATTTCACAAATTCACAAAAAGGGATGATAAGTGTTCAAATGCCGCGCAGATACAACTGAATCTGTTGGGGATTTAGGCAAGATGGGTTTATAGATTACACGAATTTGAATTCCAAAAAAAGGGGGTGTCATATACCCGGCCCTCATATTCATATAGAATAGAAGGAAGTTTGTTATTTTTTTATTCATTCCGGGAAAAGAAATTGTATTTTTCCAATCGATTTTTTCATTTTTATTGTTTTTATTGGATGTAAAACAAATTGGAATTTTTTTTCATTATTGAAATTGAAAAAAAAAAAATGAAAAATAACTTAATATATATTCTAAATCTTATGTGCCGACTGTCCTAACTGAACTAATGACTATTCATGATTCTATAACTTAATCAACCGCATAGCGGTTCCAAATTCGAGGAATGTTATGGTAAAACTTCGTTTGAAACGATGTGGTAGAAAGCAACGTGCGACTTGAAGGACATGATCTGTTGTGGATTCTTATATCCACCATTCTATAATCTAATTAAGGGATGCTCTTGACTCGACATCCTTTGTTCTCCTCCACTCGAACCCGCATTTTTTGTTGGGGTGTGATGGAAATAGTACATGATGGAGCTCGAGTAGAAAGTATTGATTCATTTCTTAAGGGGAAAGGGTCTAGGGTTAATGTTAATCAATAAGTTGGAACAACTTCGTAAGTATATCTTTGACAGAGATACCGAAAGGACCCCAATCAGGCAAGTTTCAAATCTTAAAGGAAATTTTGTTGGGATTGATAAAACCTTTTCGATAAAAATTATATATATCGTGTGGGAATCCGCCGTTCATATGATTCTTTGATAGAAAGAAATAACAAAAAGGTATGTTGCTATCATTTTTGAAAGGATTAAAAATCAACGAAGTAAGGTCTAAACCTAATGATTCAAAACAAAGATAAAAGATTCCGGAACAAGGAAACATCCTTTTATTTTCTATTTTCATATTGGATTGTCGCACCAATTAACAATTGGATTTGAATCAGAATGCAGAATTCAAATCGATTCTAAATGAGACAAAAAAGGGTATTCGAGACTGCTCAATAAATGAAATGCCAAAGGATTTTTTTTTTTTGGCTATTTGAAAGTTATTTAACTTGAGTTATGAGTATACAAATGATTTTCTTTTTTTAGGAAAGAAAAAGGACTTAATTCTTCATTTAATTCATTTGATGATTTTATGGACTTTTTTGATTTGCCATTCTAATACATAACTTCGAATCATTTTTCTCGAGCCGTACGAGGAGAAAACTTCCTATACGTTTCCAAGGGGGGTTGCCGTTGATCTAATCTATCCCAATGAGCCGTCTATCGAATCGTTGCAATTGATGTTCGGTCCAGAAGAGAGGGAAGAGATCTGCGAAAAGTGGGTTTTTATGATCCAATAAGGAATCAAACTTATTTAAACGTTCCTGCTATTCTATATTTTCTTGAAAAAGGCGCTCAACCTACGGAAACCGTTTATGATATTTTAAAGAGGGCAGAGGTTTTTAAAGAATTTTGACTTACTTAAAGGAAGTTCAATTAATGAAATAAAAAAAAAAAGAGAGAATGAGGTTCTAGCTTGGTATAACTTTTTTTATTCTTCCTTTTCTATTCATCTATTTATGTAGATTTTTTATGTAGTGCCAATCCAACACAAGTTTTTTTTGTTATACTTAACTTATATTTTTCTCTTTATATTTCAATTTCATAATTTCTATACTATTTCTATTTATTATTAATTATTATTATTAAATTATGAAATGAAATTTTGTTTCTTTTTACACTGTAATTGTAGTAATTGTATTTTTTATATTGACAAGAGTGTATTGAACAAATATAATTAATTCAATCGTGAAGTAAAAATCAATAAAAAGTGGTATGTCTTCTGCCCAATACATAGGTTTTTTTTTTACTTTATTCAAGGATTCGTTGAATTTGTTGCGATACAAAATTTGTATTCAAAAAAAAGGGATAATATTTTGTCTAGAAATGCTTTTTATTTTATCTAAAAATTTCTTGTATTGTCATCTGATCTCTTTGTTTTTATGTTCAGAATCAATTAGAAAACTTTGTTTGTTGGATTTATTGCTAATTCAAGATTTTGATTACAGATTACAATCAAAGTTTTTTATTTGAATTTTATTTTGATCCCGATTGTATCTACATAACATATCTATTTTGGGGGTTGCTAACTCAACGGTAGAGTACTCGGCTTTTAAGTGCGGCTAGGATCTTTTACATATTTGGATGAAGCAAGGAATTCGTCTACATCATCGGTAGAGTTTATCAGACCACGACTGATCCTGAAAGGAAATGAATGGAAAAAAGAGCATGTCGTATCAATCGAGAATTCGGAGAATATTTCATTCGTACCAAATCGGTACCAAACATTTTTTGAATTGAACGAAATGAATTCGGAAGTTTGGTCGATTGAATAAATGGATCGAGCCCTATGGTTCAAATTCTAGGGAAAGAAAGAGCAACGAGCTTATCTTCGTAATTTGAATGATTACCCGATCTAATTAAACGTTAAAAAAAATTAGTGCCTGATGCGGGAAAGGCTTCTCCCACGAGTGAATTATTTCGTTTTTAGTGAATCCTAACTATTAGATTATCCGTTTTCTATATGGAGATGAATGTGTAGAAGAAACAGTATATTGATAAAGATACCTTTCCAAAATCAAAAGAGCGATTGGGTTGAAAAAATAAAGGATTTCTAACCATCTTGCTTTGTTATCCTATAAAAAAACGAATTAGATGGAAAAAAATAGAGAATCCGTTGATGAATTTATCTGTCTCCGAGGTACTTATTATTTCAGAATAGAATACCTTGTTTTGACTGTATCGCACTATGTATCATTTGATAATCCAAGAAACCCCCTGCTTTTTTTTAGTTTTCGGTCTAATTTTAAATGGAAGAATTCCAAAGATATATAGAACTAGATAGGTCTTGGCA